TTTCATAGTAGCTTATCTCCTACTATTGAATTAGGAATAACATGACCTCCTGCCGGAATCATAGCATTTAATCCCTTTCAAATTCCTCTTTTAAATACTGCTATTTTATTAGCTTCAGGAGTCACAGTAACATGGGCTCACCATAGCTTAATAGAAAGAAATCATTCTCAAACAACTCAAGGATTATTTTTTACTATTGTTTTAGGAATTTATTTTTCAATTCTTCAAGCATATGAATATATTGAAGCACCATTTACAATTGCAGACGCAGTTTATGGATCAACATTTTATATAGCAACAGGATTCCACGGACTACATGTATTAATTGGAACTACATTTTTATTAATTTGTTTTTTACGACATATTAATTTTCATTTTTCAAAAAATCACCATTTTGGATTTGAAGCAGCAGCATGATACTGACATTTCGTAGATGTAGTATGATTATTTTTATATATTTCAATTTACTGATGAGGTAGATATTTATAAAGTATATATTTGTATATGTGACTTCCAATCACAAGGACTAAATAATTTTAGTATAAATAATATTAATATTATCAACAATAACTTTAATTATTATGATTATTACTATTGTAGTAATAATACTTGCTACACTTTTATCAAAAAAAACTCTTACAGATCGAGAAAAATGTTCTCCATTTGAATGTGGATTTGACCCAATAAATTCATCTCGTCTTCCTTTTTCTTTACGATTTTTTTTAATTGCAATTATTTTTTTAATTTTTGACGTAGAAATTGCTTTATTACTACCAATAATTATAATTATTAAATCATCAAATTTAATTAATTGAACTATTACTAGTTTATTTTTCATTTTCATTTTAATTGTAGGACTATATCATGAATGAAATCAAGGAGCATTAGAATGAAATGAATAAATATGAAGCGATTTATTGCAATTAGTTTCGGCCTAATCTTAGGTGAAATTCACCCATATTTTAGGGTAATAGTTAACTATAACATTTAATTTGCATTTAAAAAGTATTGAATTTATTCAATTTACCTTATTAATTGAAACCAAAAAGAGGTATATCACTGTTAATGATAAAATTGAATTTTTATAATTCCAATTAAAGAAATATAAATGGAATTAAACCATTAAAGTTAAAAGTTAGCAGCTTTTACTTGATCACCATATTTCTATATTTATATAGTTTAAAATAAAACATTACATTTTCAATGTAAAAATAAAAATTTATTTTTTATAAATATCTAAAGATTAAAATAATCACCCTAACATCTTCAGTGTCATGCTCTAAATTTAAGCTATTTAAATAACTAATAAAACTAATTATTATTAATAAAATAATAAATCATAATATATATCTTAATAAATAAATTTTTAAACTATTATTTTGAAATTCTTGTAAATATAAAGAATAATTTTTTAATTGATTATATAATATTTGTCCTCCAAAAAACTCACTTCACCCCTGATCAAAACTTTTAAATGAATATAATCCTAATTTTAATGGATAATTAATAATTCCAATTGTAGACAAAACAGGTATAAATCACATTGAACCAGCAAAAAATACTAAATTATAATAATATAATCCCTTATTAATAAAAAATAATTTAACATTAGTTAATAAATAACCAATTCCTCCTCCTAATAAACATACAATTAAAGTTAAAATTTTTATAGTAAAAGGTAAACAAATTATTGAAGGATTTAAAAATATTAATCATCTTAATATTCTTCCCCCAATAATTGCTATAATTATTAAAAAAAAAATACTAAATAATATTGTTATCCCCTTATCATTTAATGGATGTAAAGAACTACTATTAAATTCTCCTGTTATAGAATAATAAACTAAACGAAATGAATAACAAACAGTTAATCCTGTACTAAAAAAAAAAAGAAAAAAAGAAAAACTATTCACATAAGACAATATTACTATTTCTAAAATTAAATCCTTAGAATAAAACCCTGCTAAAAAAGGTATTCCACATAAAGCTAAATTAGCAATATTAAAACAACTACAAGTTAAAGGTATACTTATATTTAATCTTCCTATTATCCGAATATCTTGAGAATTTTTTATATTATGAATAATTGATCCTGCACATATAAATAAAAGAGCCTTAAACAAAGCATGAGTTAGTAAATGAAAAAACGCTAACTTATAAAATCCTATTGATAAAATTCTTATTATTAAACCTAATTGTCTTAAAGTAGATAAAGCAATAATTTTTTTTAGGTCAAACTCAAAATTTGCTCCTAATCCAGCCATAAATATAGTTAGCCCAGATACTAATAATAAAAATTGGCCTATTCATAAATCAGTTAATAAAACATTAAATCGAATTAATAAGTAAACCCCTGCAGTTACTAAAGTTGAAGAATGAACTAATGCTGATACAGGAGTAGGAGCTGCTATAGCAGCAGGTAATCAGGAAGAAAAAGGAATTTGAGCTCTTTTTGTTATAGCAGCTAATATTACTAATGCTCCAATAATTATTATTTCAAATTTAGTTGATAATATATCTAAATAAAAAATATAATTTCAACTTCCATAATTTAATATTCAAGCAATAGCTAACAATAAAGCTACATCTCCTACTCGATTTGATAAAGCAGTTAATATCCCAGCATTATAAGATTTAACATTTTGAAAATAAATTACTAAACAATAAGATACTAATCCTAATCCATCTCATCCTAATAAAATTCTAATTAAATTAGGACTAATAATTAATAATATTATTGATATAACAAATATTAATACTAACAAAATAAATCGATTAATATTATAATCTTCTTCTATATATTGATTTCTATAAAAAATAACTAATGAAGAAATTAATAAAACAAAAGATATAAATATTAAACTTATTCAATCAAATAAAAAAGTTATAACAATTGATATTGATTGTAAAGATAAAACCTCCCATTCAATAAAAATAACTAAATCTCTTAAAATAAATTTTATTCTCATTACAAATAAACTAATGCTAATAAAAATTAAAAAATAAAATCTTGTTTTACAATAATTTACTAAACTATTCACGATCTAAAATGAATTAATCATATCATTGACACCACAAATCAATATTTTTTTTTAAACTATTTAAATAAATTCATAATATACAAAAACTTCTTTTTAAAATTAAAAGATTTAAAGGCAGTCAATGTAATATTAACAAAAAAAATTCTCGAAGAGACCCAACAGAAAAAAAATGAACTCCAGAATAAATTTTTCCATGTTGACTATAAGCAAATAAATATAATGAATAAGCCGCTCTAAAAAAAGATAAAAAAGTTAACATAATTATTGTAACTCAAGATCACCCTACAATACTATTTAATAAAGAAATTTCTCCTAATAAATTTAATGTAGGCGGAGCTGCTATATTACCGGAGCATAATAAAAATCATCATAAACTTAACGAAGGCATAAAATTTAATAATCCCTTATTAATTAATAGTCTTCGTCTACCCATTCGTTCATACGAAATATTAGCTAAACAAAAAAGTCCAGAAGAACAAAGACCATGAGCGATTATTAAAGCATAAGAACCAGTTAAACCTCAATAAGTTAAAGTTAATAAACCTCTTAATACAATTCCTATATGAGCGACAGATGAATAAGCAATTAAAGCCTTTAAATCTGTTTGACGCAAACAAATTAATCTAATTAATACTCCTCCAACTAAACTAATTCTAATTCATCAATAATTATATTTAACCCCTGATATTTGTAATAAAGAAAATATTCGTAATAAACCATATCCTCCTAATTTTAATAAAATTCCTGCTAAAATTATAGAACCAGAGACAGGAGCTTCTACATGGGCCTTTGGTAATCATAAATGAACTAAAAATATCGGTATTTTAACTAAAAAAGCAAAAATTAATGATAAATATAATAAATTTAAATTTATAAAACTAAAGTTTAATAATAAATTAAATGATAAAGTATGATTAGTTTCTAAAACATAAAAAATACCAATTAATAAAGGTAAAGAGGCTAATAAGGTATAAAACAATAAATAAACTCCCGCTTGTAATCGCTCTGGCTGGTAACCTCATCCCAAAATCAGAAATAAAGTTGGAATTAAACTTGCTTCAAAAAATAAATAAAATATAAATATACTTATCGAACTAAAAGTTAATACTAATATTATTAATAAAAATAAAATTATAAAAATAAATAAATTTTTATAATTATTATATAAATAAACCTTTTCTCTTGCTATTAATATCAACCCACAAATTCAAAAACTTAATAAAATTAAACCAAAAGAAATTATATCTAAACCAAAATAATAAGAAATATAATTAAAATAATTTAAAGATCTAAAATTAATTATAAATAAAAAAGTAAAAAAAAAAAGTAAATTTTGAACCGTTCAATAATTACTTTTTAAAAAAGACATAGGTAATATAAAAATTAATATAAAAACAAACTTTAACATTGCAAAATTGAAAATCTTTGAAAATAATCATTACCATGAGTACGAATTATAGAAACTAAAATTGATAAACCTAATACTCCTTCACAAACACAAAAAGTTAAAAAAAATATTCTAAAATAAAGTTCATAATTTATAAAATTTAAATAAAAAAATAAAAAAATAAACAATCTTAATACTATAAATTCTAATCTTAATAAAGTAGATAATAAATGTTTTCGATTAGAAACAAATACTAAACAACCAAAAATAAATATAATTATTGATAAAATAAATAATAAATATATATTTGCCATTAATTTAATTAGTTTAAATAGTTTAACAATAAAACATTAGTCTTGTAAACTAAAATTAAGATATAACTCTTTTTAAACTTCAAGAAAAAAGAAACCTCTTTTTCACTAACTCCCAAAGTTAATATTTTAAATAAACTATTTCTTGATATTACAAAATTAATTATTATAACATTATGTTTAATCATAAGATTTATTTTTATACAAATAAAACATCCATTATCAATAGGATTAATATTATTAATTCAAACTTTTTTAACTTGTTTAATTACAAGAATTTATGTAAAAACATTTTGATTTTCATATGTATTATTTTTAATTTTTTTAGGAGGAATATTAATTTTATTTATTTATGTTACATCTTTATCATCTAATGAAATATTCTCAATATCTTTTAGATTAACAATAATTAGTTTAATAATTTTTTCTATTTTTACAATTTTATTTTTTATTATTGATAAATCATTAATCGAACAGTTTATTACAAATATAGAAATAGAAAAACTATCTAATATAAATAATTTAATTAATGAAAATATTTTATCTTTAAATAAAATATATAATTTTCCAACTAATTTAATTACATTACTTTTAATTAATTATTTATTTCTAACTTTATTAGTAACTGTAAAAATTACTAAAAAATTTTATGGACCTTTACGACCCATAAATTAATGTTTAAACCTATTCGAAAAAATCACCCTTTAATTAGTATTGCTAATAACGCATTAGTTGACTTGCCGGCTCCATCAAATATTTCAGCATGATGAAATTTTGGATCATTATTAGGATTATGTTTGATAATTCAAATTTTAACAGGATTATTTTTAGCTATACATTATGCAGCTGATATTGAAACTGCTTTTAATAGAGTTAATCATATTTGTCGAGATGTAAATAATGGCTGATTCTTACGAATTTGTCATGCAAATGGAGCTTCTTTCTTTTTTGCTTGTTTATTTATTCATGTTGGACGAGGAGTTTATTATGAGTCATATTTATATCATATAACATGAAATACAGGAGTAATTATTTTATTTTTAACAATAGCAACAGGATTTTTAGGATACGTATTACCTTGAGGACAAATATCATTTTGAGGGGCTACTGTAATTACTAATTTATTATCTGCTGTACCTTATTTAGGAATAGATTTAGTCCAATGAATTTGAGGAGGATTTGCAGTAGATAATGCAACATTAACTCGATTTTTTACTTTTCATTTCATTTTTCCTTTTATTATTTTAGCTTTAATAATAATTCATTTATTATTTTTACATCAAACAGGATCAAATAATCCACTTGGATTAAATAGAAATGTAGATAAAATTCCTTTTCATCCTTATTTTATTTATAAGGATATCTTTGGATTTGTTGTATTTTTATGAATTTTAGTGGCATTTATTTGAAAGTTTAATTATCTACTAATAGACCCAGAAAATTTTATTCCTGCTAATCCATTAGTGACTCCAGTACATATTCAACCTGAATGATATTTTTTATTTGCTTATGCTATTTTACGATCAATTCCTAATAAATTAGGAGGAGTAATTGCTTTAGTATTATCAATCGCTATTTTACTAATTTTACCATTTACACATTCTAGAAAATTCCGAGGATTACAATTTTATCCCTTAAATCAAATTTTATATTGAAACATAGTAATTGTTGCTTCATTATTAACATGAATTGGTGCCCGACCCGTAGAAGATCCTTATATTTTAACAGGACAAATTCTTACAGTATTATATTTTTCATACTTTATTATTAACCCATTAGTGGCTAAGTATTGAGATAAATTATTAAATTAATTAATAAGCTTTTATAGCATATGTCTTGAAAACATAAGAAAGAAGTAAATCCTTCTATTAATTTATACTAAAAATTATTCATTAAAATAATAAAGAAATTAAAAAAATTTTAAGACCAACAAAAAAAAATAAATAATTTAAAGAAAGAGGCAAAAAACTTTTTCATGCTAAATACATTAATTTATCATATCGAAACCGAGGCAAAGTTCCTCGAACTCAAATAAAAACAAAAGAAATAAAAGTTAATTTAAAAAAAAATAACAATCTATAAATATCCCCCCCCAAAAAAATAACTACAAATAATATACTTATAAATAAAATTCTTGAATATTCTGCTAAAAAAATTAAAGCAAATCCTCCTCTTCTATATTCTACATTAAACCCAGACACTAACTCTGACTCTCCTTCAGCAAAATCAAAAGGAGTTCGATTAGTTTCAGCCAAACAAGACGCTAATCACACTAACCCTAAAGGAAAACAAAAAAAAATAAATCAAATATAAGACTGATAATTATAAAAATTTATAAAATTATAATTACCAATTAAAAAAATAAATCTCAATAAAATTAATGCTAATCTAACTTCATAAGAAATAGTTTGAGCAACTGCACGTAACCCCCCTAATAAAGCATAATTAGAATTAGAAGATCATCCAGCAATTATTACAGTATAAACCCCTAAACTAGTACAACATAAAAAAAATAATACTCCTAAATTAAAAGAATATAATTTAATTAAATAAGGAATACACATTCAAATTAATAAAGATAAAAATAAAGAAAAAACAGGAGAAAAATAATAAGAAATATAATTAGACACTAAAGGATAAGTTTGTTCTTTAGTAAACAATTTTACAGCATCACTAAAAGGCTGCAATAATCCGTTAAACCCTACTTTATTTGGTCCTTTACGAATTTGAATATATCCTAAAACTTTACGTTCCAATAAAGTTAAAAAAGCAACCCCTACTATTACACAAATCACTAATAATAATCTTCCAATTAAAGGTAAAATTAAATCATACATAAACAATACTATTTATAATTAAAAATTATATTTATAAATTCTAAATTTATTGCACTAATCTGCCAAAATAGTAAACAAAATTATTAATTTTCAAATAAATTAAAATTATATTTTTTATATTAGGTCCTTTCGTACTACAATATAATAATTAATTAAGGATAGAAACCAACCTGGCTTACGCCGGTTTGAACTCAGATCATGTAAGAATTCAAAGGTCGAACAGACCTAAACTTTAAACTTCTACACCTAAAAATAACTCTTAATCCAACATCGAGGTCGCAATCTTTTTTATCGATATGAACTCTCTAAAAAAATTACGCTGTTATCCCTAAGGTAACTTAATTTTTTAATCCATAATATAGGATCTAAAATTCATAAATCAATGTTAATAATAAATAAAAGTTTATTAAATTTTAATACCACCCCAGTAAAATTTTATCAAAAATATAAATTTTAAAATTCTTTATAACTTATAATTTATAAAAATAAAGATCTATAGGGTCTTCTCGTCCTTTAATTATATTTTAACTTTTTAATTAAAAAATAAAATTCTATAAAAATTTAAAAAAAACAGTATATATCTCATTCAACCATTCATACCAGCCTTCAATTAAAAGACTATTGATTATGCTACCTTTGCACGGTCAAGATACTGCGGCCCTTTAAATATCAGTGGGCAGGCTAGACTTTATATATAAATCAAAAAGACATGTTTTTGTTAAACAGGTGAACATATTTAATTTGCCGAATTCTTCATTTAAACCTATCAAATTAATTACATTATATAAATTTATATACTAATTTTATCATAATTTATAATTTTAATTAATTAAAAATTATATTTTAATAAAAAATTTAATTTAAAAATAAATAATTTTATATAAAAAATAAATTATAACAAATTTATTAATAATAGCTATTTTTAAGCTTATATTTATTTTTTAATTATTAAAAATATAAAAATTTATTTTAAAGCTTATCCCTTAAAATATTATTTTATTTATTTATTAAATTCAAAAATTAAATTAATAAAATAAATAAACTAAATTAAATTTATTTCTTAAAAAACTAGATATATTTTAAAACGATTAACATTTCATTTCTAATTATATATTAAAAATAGTTATTCTACAATAACTTTTATATATAATTAAATCTTTAAAATTCGAGAAAAATTAATATAATAATTTATTATTTAATAAACCCTGATACACAAGGTACAATAAATAAAATTTTCTTTTATAATAAAAATTTTTCAAATTATTTCAATATTCTTTTACAATACTAATACACTATAATTAAAATTATTATTTTATTATACATTACTAAAACTAAAAATATTAAAATTATTTTTATTAATAATCAAACAAAAAAAAATAAATTAATAAATAAATATTATCAATTTAAATTGAATTGCACAAATTTCTTTTCAATGTAAATGAAATGCTTTACTAATTAAGCTTTAAATTGTCGTTCTAGATACACTTTCCAGTACATCTACTATGTTACGACTTATCTCATTTTAAAAATGAGAGCGACGGGCGATGTGTGCATGTTTTAGAGCTTTAATCATATAAATAATCTATTTTATATTACTATTAAATCCACCTTCATATTTTTATTTCAAAAAATAATCCGTTTAAATAATTTTATTGTAATCCATTTCTACTTAATCATAAACTGCACCTTGACCTGACATTTTATTTAATAAAATATTTAGAAAATTATTAATCTTATAATATATTCTGATGACGGCGATATACAAATTGAAAACAAAATTAAGTTAGGTCCAACGTGGATTATCAATAACAGAACAGATTCCTCTAAATAGACTAAAACACCGCCAAATTCTTTAAATTTTAAGAATATAACTAATACTACTTTAGCATTTTAATTATTTAATTTTAATAATAGGGTATCTAATCCTAGTTTATTATAAAATTTTTATAGCTTAAATTAATTAATAATTAATAATAAATAAATTTAAAAATTTCACCTAATAAATTTATAAATATATTAAATAAATATAATTTAACTAATACTAAAAATTTTTATTTGCATCATTTGTATAACCGCAGTAGCTGGCACAAATTTTACCAATACTATATATTATTACTAATTCAAAATTTCTTTTATAATTAATATTAATTACTGCGAATAAATTATAATTATTTATTTTTAAAATTAATAATAATTCATACAAAAATTTACATGTAAAATAAAATATAAATAAAATATTTAACCAGAATAAAATAATATTAATAACTTAAAATTTGTAATAATAAAATTTAATTATTATTTATATAAAAATTAAATTAATAATTAATAAATTAATATAAAACATAAAATTATTATTAATTAAAATTAAATAAATAATTTTAGTACATTCCTCCCCTTATTTATTTCCCCTATTTTTTTTTTTTTTTTATTGATTAATTTATAAAAATTATTAATAATTTATTAATATATAATTATTAATAATAATTAATATTATTAATAATAATAATAATTTATATTAATATTAATATTTAATAATAAATTAAAGTATATATATATATATAAATATTTAATATACATATATATATTTATATAATACAATTAATATAATTATTTATATTAATTATAAATTATTTATATACATATAAATAATTTTTTTTTCAAATATAAGACTATTTGGTTTATAAATATAATCTCCCATTTTATATAAATATATTAGATAATAAATGATTATATTAATATAAATTATTTATATAATTAAAAGGCATGGGGTATTATATTTATTAATTTTCATTCCGTTATTTTTAATATTAATATAAAAAAA